TTCTATCGACTTGTATGTAACTATTGAGAGTCAAGATATTATACATAACGTGACTATTCCACCAAAAAGTTTGCTTTTAGTTCAAAACGATCAATATGTAGAATCAGAACAAGTGATTGCCGAAATCCGTTCTGGAACATATACTTTGAGTTTTAAAGAGAGGGTTCGAAAACATATTTATTCCGACTCAGAGGGCGAAATGCACTGGAGTACTGACGTCTCCCATGCACCTGAATTTATATATAGTAATGTACATCTATTACCAAAAACAAGCCATCTATGGATATTATCAGGAGGTTCATCCAAATCCAGTATAATTCCCTTTTCGATACACAAGGATCAAGATCAAATGAACGTTCATTCTCTTTCTGTCGAACAAAGATATATTTCTAGCCCTTCAGTAAATAATGATCACGTTAAACAAAAATTCTTTAGTTCAGATTTTTCAGGTAAAAAGGAAGGTAGGATTCCTGATTATTTAGAACTTAATCGAGTCATATGTACTAGCTATTGTAATCTCATATCTTCGGCTATTATCCACGGGAATTCTGATTTATTGGCAAAGAGGCGAAGAAATAGATTCATCATCCCATTCCAATCGATTCAAGAACGAGAGAAAGAACTAATGTCCCACTCCAGTATTTCAATTGAAATACCCATAAATGGTATTTTCCGTAGAAATAGTATTTTTGCTTTTTTCGACGATCGCCAATACCGAAGAAAGAGTTCAGGAATTACTAAATATGGGACTATAGGGGTGCATTCAATTGTCAAAAAAGAAGATTTGATTGAGTATCAAGGAGTCAAAGAATTTAAGCCAAAATACAAAATGAAAGTAGATCGCTTTTTTTTCATTCCAGAGGAAGTGTATATTTTCCCCGAATCTTCTTCCCTAATGGTACGGAATAATAGTATCATTGGAGGAGATACACAAATTACTTTAAATACAAGAAGTCGAGTAGGCGGATTGGTCCGAGTGGAGAAAAAAAAAAAAAAAATAGAACTTAAAATCTTTTCTGGAGATATCCATTTTCCGGGAGAGGCAGATAAGATATCCCGACACAGTGGTATCTTGATACCACCAGGAACGGTAAAAACAAAGTCTAAGGATTCCTTAGAAGTGAAAAGTTGGATATATGTCCAACTTTTCACACCTACCAAGAAAAAGTATTTTGTTTTTGTTCGCCCAGTAGTCATATTCGAAATAGCAGATGGTATAAATTTAGAAAGACTTCTCCTCCAAGCCCCATTGCAGGAAAAGGATAATCTGAAGCTTCGAGTTGTCAATTATATTCTTTATGGAAATGGTAAACCACGTCAGGGAATTTCTGACACAAGTATTCAACTAGTTCGGACTTGTTTAGTCTTGAATTGGGATCAAGACAAAAAAAATTCTTTTATCGAGGGGGCCCAAGCTTCTGTTGTTGAAGTAAATACAAAGGGTCTGATTCGTGATTTTTTAAGAATCAACTTAATGAAATCCCCTATTTCATATATCAGCAGAAAAAGGAATGATCCATCCGGGTCAGGATTGGTCTCTGATAATGGGTTAGATCGTCCTAATATTAATCCACTTTCTTCCGTTTATTCCAAGGCAAGATCACTTAAAAAAAATCAAGGAACTCTTAGTACGTTGTTGAATAGAAATAACGAATGTCAATCGTTGATGATTTTGTCATCATCTAATTGTTTTCGAATGGATCTATTCAATGGTGTAAACTCTCACAATGTAATAAAAGAAACAATTAAAGGAAATCCTATAATTCCACTTAGGAATTGGTTGGGCCCCTTAGGAATAGCCCTTCAATTTGCGAATTTTTATTCATTTTACCATTTCATAACTCATAATCAGATTTCCGTAACTAAATATCTGAAACTTAACAATTTAAAACAGACTTTTCAAGTATTTCAATATTATTTAATGGATGAAAAGGAGAGAATTGTTAATCCCGATCCATGCAGTAAGGGTGTTTTGAATCCATTCAATTTGAAGTGGTATATTCGCCGTCATAATTATTATCATAATTCTTGTGAAGAAAGATTGACAATAATTAGCCCGGGGCAGTTTATTTGTGAAAATATATATATGGCCAAAAACGGACCCCACCTAAAATCGGGCCAAGTTATAATTGTTTACGTTGACTATGTAGTAATAAGATCGGCTAATCCTTATTTGGCCACTCCGGGGGCAACTGTTCACGGCCATTATGGAGAAATCCTTTATGAAGGAGATACGTTAGTTACATTTATATATGAAAAATCGAGATCTGGTGATATAACACAGGGTCTTCCAAAAGTGGAACAAGTGTTAGAAGTGCGTTCAATTGATTCAATATCGATAAACTTAGAAAAGAGAGTTGAGAGTTGGAAGGGGTGTATAACAAGAATTCTTGGAATTCCTTGGGGATTCTTGATTGGTGCTGAGTTAACTATAGCGCAAAGTCGTATCTCTTTGGTTAATAAGATCCAAAAGGTTTATCGATCCCAGGGGGTACAGATCCATAATAGGCATATCGAAATTATTGTACGTCAAATAACATCAAAAGTCTTGGTTTCAGACGATGGAATGTCTAATGTTTTTTTACCCGGAGAGCTTATTGGATTATTGCGAGCGGAACGAACAGGACGCGCTTTGGAGGAAGCGATCTGTTACCGAGCCATATTATTGGGAATAACAAGAGCATCTTTGAATACTCAAAGTTTCATATCCGAGGCGAGTTTTCAAGAAACTGCTCGCGTTTTAGCAAAAGCCGCTCTCCGCGGTCGTATTGATTGGTTGAAAGGCCTGAAAGAAAACGTTGTTCTAGGTGGTAGGATACCCGTCGGTACCGGATTCAAAAGACTAGTGCACCGCGCAAAGCAATATAAGAGTATTGCTTTGAAAATCAAAAAGAAGAATTTATTCGAGGGGGAAAGGAGAGATATCTTGTTCCACCACCGAGAATTATTTGATTCGTGCATTTCAAAAATTTCTATGATCCAGCAGAACAATCATTTATAGGATTTAATGATTCCTAAGAGGGGATTTATCCTTTTAACTATTGATTGTCTTGTGATTTGTTAGATGGGATTTGTGTTAATAATAATAAAGAAATAAAGATAATACGTAATAGACAGACATTAATCGCTTCGTTCGTATATCAATGTCCAATTTCCGGGAAAAGGGAAAGTTCCGTCGGAACAATTATTTATTTCAGGGTACCCCGTTCTTTTTTTTAAAAAAAAAAAAAGAGAGGGAGAAAGTGTGGGGAGAAAAGAGAGGGAGAAAGTGTGGGGAGAAATGAGAAGAAGATATTGGAACATTAATTTGGAGGAGATGCTGGAAGCAGGAGTTCATTTTGGTCATGGGACTAGAAAATGGGATCCAAGAATGGCACCTTATATTTCTGCAAAGCGTAAAGGTATTCATATTACAAATCTTACTCGAACTGCTCGTTTTTTATCAGAAGCTTGTGATTTAGTTTTTGATGCAGCAAGTAGCCGAAAACAATTCTTAATTGTTGGTACCAAAAAGAAAGCAGCTGATTCAGTAGCGCGAGCTGCAATAAGGGCTCGGTGTCATTATGTTAATAAAAAATGGCTCGGCGGTATTTTAACGAATTGGTCCACTACAGAAACGAGACTTCAAAAGTTCAGGGACTTGAGAATGGAACAAAAAACAGGAAGACTAAACCGCCTTCCGAAGGGGGATGCGGCTCGATTGAAGAGACAGTTATCTGACTTGAAAACATATCTGGGGGGGATTAAATATATGACGGGGTTACCCGATATTGTAATAATTCTTGATCAGCAAGAAGAATATACGGCTCTTCGAGAATGTCTCACTTTGGGAATTCCAACGATTTGTTTAATTGATACAAACAGTGACCCGGATCTGGCAGATATTTCGATTCCAGCGAATGATGACGCTATTGCTTCAATCCGATTAATTCTTAACAAATTAATATTTGCAATTTGTGAGGGTCGTTCTAGTTATATACGAAATCCCTGATTAATTATAAGATAAATAAATATAATAATAAGATAAATAAATAATTTTGCGAACTATATGAATTTATGGAATTGGTTCTTATTTCTGAATCGCACAAAAACAAAACAGATAAAAAGAACTGGGGATATTCTGTGATTAGTTGTTATTCAAAATAGAAAATAAAAATGGACAACGTTAAAAAAAAAGATAGTTGAATCAAAATAATTCCTTTTTTTTTTTCATTCAGAGGGCAATATGAATGTTCTATCATGTTCCATCAACACATTAAAGGGGCTATATGATGTATCCGGTGTGGAAGTAGGCCAGCATTTCTATTGGAAAATAGGGGGGTTTCAAGTCCATGCTCAAGTACTTATTACGTCTTGGGTTGTAATTGCTATTTTATTAGGGTCATCTATTGTAGCTGTTCGGAATCCACAAACCATTCCGACTAATGGCCAGAATTTCTTCGAATATGTCCTTGAATTCATTCGAGACGTGAGCAAAACTCAGATTGGAGAGGAATATGGTCCATGGGTTCCTTTTATTGGAACTCTCTTTCTATTTATTTTTGTTTCTAATTGGTCTGGGGCCCTTTTACCTTGGAAAATCATAGAGTTACCTCATGGAGAGTTAGCTGCACCTACGAATGATATAAACACTACTGTGGCTTTAGCTTTACTTACGTCAGTAGCCTATTTTTATGCCGGCCTTAGCAAAAAAGGATTAGGTTATTTTGGTAAATACATTCAACCAACTCCGATCCTTTTACCCATTAACGTTTTAGAAGATTTCACAAAACCCTTATCACTTAGCTTTCGACTTTTCGGAAATATATTAGCGGATGAATTAGTAGTTGTTGTTCTTGTTTCTTTAGTGCCTTTAGTGGTTCCTATACCTGTAATGTTTCTTGGATTATTTACAAGCGGTATTCAAGCTCTTATTTTTGCAACTTTAGCTGCGGCTTATATAGGTGAATCCATGGAGGGGCATCATTGACTAATTTTCGAAATAGTTTTTAGAGAATCGCCTTGGTGAACATAAATATAAACATACCAAGACAAAGGGGTCTATACGATCTCGAGGACTAGTAAAAAAGATTACGATATTCGAGAATTGTAAAAAAAAAAAAGGAAAGAGATCTAAAAGATCTTTTTCCTAAACTTCATTTTACCAATTTAGCCCCCCTTCCAATTCAATGAATATTCTCTTTAGAGTGATAGTGTCTTGATTGTTTTATTCATTCAATTCCAATTTTAGGAGTCATAATCCGAATAAGAATTCTTTATTTGATTTGTTTACAATATGATTTGATTTGTTTACAATATGCGATTAGACTTTTCTAGAGCCATTCCCGTTTCAGTCGGGTTTTTTATTCAATTCACCGATTGACCAAAACAAAATATTGAATATTAATAAATAATCAATTACATCAACTTAGATCACTTATATTTTTATACAATGATTTACAATGATTCAGCCTAAGGAATTCGTCCGTTTAGTGTCTATTTAGATTGATTCTATCCATCTGAGATAATGATAAATAAAAGGAAGAGAAAAGTTTACAGATTACAAAAAAAAAAATGGGTTGTTTAGCAGAGCGGGATCAAACTAGGTGTAGGGAAATATATAATGGCTATAAGCCAACTTTCCTGTGTAGATGTTTTGAAAAATGATTTTATAATCCGATTGAATCTAAGATACGAAACGAATAGTTGGTTTACGTTATGGACGAAAGACATGTATATGGAATATTAGGCATTAACTAGTTATATATTAGTATTAGTTAAAAGATATATCTAATCGGCCATATTACTGGGAGTTTAGATCGAGATTCCAATAAAAGTCCTTCTTTTCGGTTGTAAAACTGTAATTGTGAATTGAATATTGAATAAAGAAATTAAATCCCGAAAAGGAGCGAAGAGTTTGAATTCAAAGAATGGCTCGGAATAAAGAAAGAAATGAAAAAACAAAAGGTTGTATGAATTCACAAAAACGCAATGGGCAGAAACTAAAAATAAAAAAGAAATATCAGATATCGAAGTAATTCTAATGATTTAATAATATTATTTATTACTTCAATTTGAAATTTTGAGTTGTTTCGACTGTATGAAAATCTTATCGCTGAAATAATTAAGTCATAGTTTATTGGTTGATTGTATCATTAACCATTTCTTTATTTTGTTGCGAGGAATTTATTATGAATCCATTGATTTCTGCCGCTTCCGTTATTGCTGCTGGGTTGGCCGTTGGGCTTGCTTCTATTGGACCTGGGGTTGGTCAAGGTACTGCTGCAGGTCAGGCTGTAGAAGGTATTGCGAGACAGCCCGAGGCGGAGGGAAAAATACGAGGTACTTTATTACTTAGTCTGGCTTTTATGGAAGCTTTAACAATTTATGGATTGGTTGTTGCATTAGCACTTTTATTTGCGAATCCTTTTGTTTAATCCTAAAAATACGTATTTTTTTATTTTATTGACTTGTGCTTGATGCTTGCTTTTTCAAATTATATCAAGATTTAACTCTTTATTTATTTTTCTTTATTTATTTTTAGTGGGACAATTATGGTATGGGAAGGACTGATTTGAGAATGAGGAAGTAGTATACGAACGAACTCGCTTTCTTCCTTCCCCCTTCTTAGTCCAATCAAAACCTTTTTTAGGAAGTGTTGCGGGACAAATAAAAATTCGCAATTAACACGAGACCTAGTACCAAATTATAATAAATATTATTCTTATTAGAAATTCTAAATTTCTAATTACCGAAAAAAGGTAAGTAAATGAATAGAATACGGATAAATGCATAAAAGAACAATAATATAGAAAATATCAATATAAATATGTATATAGAAAAATAGAAATATATAGAATAAAAAAGATAATTTAATTAATCTGTCTATATCTATAAAATAAGAGGAGATCCATATGAAAACTATAACCGACTCTTTCGTTTCTTTTGGTCACTGGCCGTCCGCCGGGAGCTTCGGGTTTAATACCGATATTTTAGCAACAAATCTAATAAATCTAAGTGTAGTTCTTGGTGTATTGATTTTTTTTGGAAAGGGAGTGTGTGCGAGTTGTTTATTTCAAGAATACGCTGGATTGAACCAGATGACCTCTTTTTTTTTTCGGTTTAACTAGGAAAGAAAAGGTGCATGGTCCTGCGAATTACTTCTGAATAAATTAATAAATGAATAAATTAATAAGAAAATCGTTAAGAACCATAGCATTTCGCGGTTCATTGGTAAATAGACTTTGATTCTCTATCAACCAATAACGTGGGGCCATTAATTTAATATGGTTAAAGCTAAACTGTTTGAAGTCCGGATGCAGCAAAGTACTCTTTCTACTACTATGTTAATAGATAAATGGGTTCAAAATTAAAAATGAATAGTTGGAAATTGTTTTCGATAGAGAACACTCATGTCGAAAAAAAATGATTTGAACCCTCCCCTTTTTTTTTTCGAAAAACGGGGATCTCCCCCATTCTTATCCAATGCTGAATCGATAACCTATGCATAAAGTCAATTCT